TATTTATCCGAACCACTCCATACGCTCCCATTTTTAATAATATTCCGGCTAGAAGCATACAAGTACTGTAATGTGCCTCCCCATGGGTGTCTGGTAACCATGTATGTAAGGGTATAATCGGCGATTTGACAGCAAAAGCAATAAAAAATCCAATATAAAAAATTATTTCCAGTGCTACAGGATACGATTGATTAACTGATGTTTCAAAATTTAATGTTGGTTCATTAGAACCATATAAACCAATACCCAGAACTCCTATTAATAAAAAAACAGAAGCTCCCGCAGTGTACAAAATAAATTTTGTAGCTGAATACAAACGTTTCTTTCCGCCCCACATGGATAGAAGTAGATAAACGGGAATTAATTCTAACTCCCACATGATGAAAAAAAGTAAAAGGTCTTGAGAAGAAAATGGTCCTATTTGACCGCTATACATTGCTAACATCAGGAAATGGAATAATCGGGAATCTCGAGTAACCGGCCGGGCCGCTAAAGTAGCTAAAGTAGTGATAAATCCTGTCAGTAAAATAGGTCCTATAGAAATTCCATCTATTCCCAATCTCCAGTAAAAATCAAAAAAATGGATCCATTTATAATTCTCTGTCAGTTGGATTAATGGATCGTCCAATTGGAAATGATACCCAAATGTATAGGTTATTAGAAGGAGTTCTATTATGCATATACAAATAGTATACCACCTAATTACCTTATTCCCTCTATGAGGGAGAAAGAAAATTAAAGAACCCGCAGATATTGGCAAAACTACAACTATCGTTAACCAAGGAAAATCATTCGTGGTAAAAACAAGATACACTTGGACCAGAAAAACCCGCGCTCAAAATAATATATTTTGGAGCGCGGGTTTTTGGTGGTAAAAAAAAAAAATTAAATATATTCAAGTAAGGTTTTCTGAAACGTATCAATAAGCTAGCCCCATACTTCGAGTTGTTTCATGCCATAAATAAACTCGAACACTCAAGAAATCCGTTGGACAGGCGGATTCACATCTTTTACAACCGACACAGTCCTCTGTTCTTGGAGCAGAAGCAATTTGCTTAGCTTTACACCCGTCCCAAGGTATCATTTCTAATACATCCGTGGGGCAAGCTCGGACACATTGAGTACATCCTATACACGTATCATAAATCTTTACTGAATGTGACATTGGATCTATAAATTTTTTAAACATCCTAAATTTTCGATCTAGTAAATTTATAAATGAATCATATATTTAGACACCAGATGAATCAATGATTTACCAGAATTTTTTTAATCAATCTACTTCTGGACCGACTCATGTAAGGGAGCCAAGATACTTTGATTTCTTACTTTTTCGCAAACACGATCATACATTATGCATAATACATGCTAATTCGGATTTATGAATATTCTAATTTATATGATTAATACTACTTATTCAACAAATTCGATTGATTAATCCGAGTTGATTTTCTGTTACGATAAATTGACGAAACAATAGCAGGTCCAATAGCTGCTTCAGCGGCGGCAATAGCTATAACAAAAATTGAAAAAATATTGCCTTTTAATTGGCGACTATCAAAAAAATCAGAAAATGTTACAAAATTTATATTAACCGCATTCAGTATAAGTTCAAGACACATAAGGGCTCTAACCATATTGCGGCTTGTGATCAATCCATAGATACCGATAGAAAATAAGTAGGCACTCAAAACAAGTACATGTTCGAGCATCATTGACCAACTCCTTATCAATTAAATTTTGATTCATTTCAATATAATATGAACAACAGTTCAACGGATTCAATTGACTAGAATCTAAAAAGTACGGAACAAATAAATAGATTGGTAATAGATCGAATAAAATAATTTCTATTTTCGACATAAACAATCTTTAATTAGAATTGAAGAGAAATAGATGTGATAACACAGAATGCAGTTTCATTTGGATTGCTGTTGCCAATTCTATAGATTTAAGAGTTATTACTGGCGCGCCACAGCGATTGCACCTATCAAAGCGGCTAGAAGAATTATTGAAATGAATTCAAAGGGAAGAAAGAAATCTGTTGATAAATGAATTCCAATTTGTTGACTATTACTTATCAAATCTTGCTCTATAATCTGGTTTGATCTTGTAGTCCAAATAATCCCGTACCATGACGTATCCGTAATAGTACTCATTAGTAAAACAAAAATACTTGTACAAACCAGTAAAGTAACGCCATCCCCAACGGTCCAAAGATTCAAATCTTTGTAATATTCTGAACCATTCATGAACATCACAGCAAATATGATTAAAACATTTATAGCTCCCACGTAAATAAGGAGTTGTGCAGCAGCTACAAAATAAGAGTTTAATAGAATATAGAATAAGGATATACAAACAAGGACGAGTCCCAATGAAAAAGCAGAATAAATTGGGTTGGTAAGTAATACTACTCCTATACCTCCTAATATAAGACCTGATCCCAGAAAGACTAAAAGAAAATCATGTATTGGTCCAGGCAAATCCATTATATGTAAAAAAAGAGATAAAAATCGAAATGTTTTTCATGACCTTATTGAGACTCGACCAGAAAATTTTTTTTATGATTTATAATCAATTCCTAATTGAATGAAATCCTCAGGGATGTGACTTAATGTGGGTACAGATATTGGACTAATTTAATTCTTGATCTGAAAGAGTAATTACAATCAGAAACTATATTTCGAAATAATTATATATATTACTCGATTTTCAATCAAAATTAAGACGTTATTATTACCAACTAATGAATAGTTGGGATTTGTAGGGCGTGACCAAACAAAAGAAACCTTAGTACTTAGTAATTCGAAAATTTTCTTTAATCAAGGGATTTACTTCTTTTTTATTTGAGGAGAATTCAAAATTGTTCGAATTGTATAATCGTCAATTACTGATATTGGTAAACGCCCCAAAGCAATTTGATTATAATTTAATTCGTGACGATCATAAGTAGAAAGTTCATATTCTTCAGTCATTGATAAACAATTTGTTGGACAATACTCAACGCAGTTACCACAAAATATACAGATTCCAAAATCAATACTGTAATTAAGCAACCGTTTCTTGCGAATATCAGTTTCCAATTTCCAATCGACGACGGGTAGATCTATAGGACATACACGAACACATACTTCACAAGCAATACATTTATCAAATTCAAAATGGATTCGACCGCGGAAACGCTCCGCGGTTATTAATTTTTCATAAGGATATTGAATAGTTACAGGTAAACGATTTGCGTGGGATAAAGTAATCATGAAACTTTGACCAATGTACCTTGCAGCTCGTACTGTTTGTTGACCATAATTCATGAACCCAGTTACCATAGGGAACATATCGTGAATATATATGAATAATTTGATGTTTGTTTATTTCTCTTGTTTAAGCCAAGTTGTGAATATCATATTCCTTTACAGTGAAAAGAGTTGGAAAGAAGTTGTTAATAATAGATTACCGAGAGAAATAGGTAAAAGAAATTTCCATCCAAGATTCAACAGTTGGTCCATTCTTAGCCTAGGTAAAGTCCATCTTGTTGCGATAGGAATGAACAAAAACAAATAAGTTTTAGCTAATGTAATAAAGATACCAATTGTCGCCCCCAAAACTCCATATCGTTGATTTATTTCAAAAAGATCCGAAACAAATATATACGGAATAGAGATATTCCAACCGCCCAAGTAAAGAACTGTTACAAATAATGACGAAACTAATAGGTTTAGATAGGAAGCAACGTAAAATAAACCAAATTTGATCCCTGAATATTCGGTTTGATAACCTGCTACTAATTCTTCTTCCGCTTCTGGTAAATCAAAAGGCAATCTCTCACATTCTGCTAGGGAAGAAATTAGAAAAACGATAAACCCTATAGGTTGACGCCACAAATTCCATCCCCAAAAACCATATTTTGATTGCGCCTCAACTATATCAACTGTACTTGAACTATTAGATAATCATAGTCGGTGGTACCATCACTGTTTCCATCGCTATTCCAAAACCGTACATGAGATTTTCACCTCATACGGCTCCTTAAGGGCCATAAAAAAATCTAAGGACCGGGCCGTTTTATCTTGAGCTGCTTGGTTATAAGATAGATAAGATTAAAATCTATCATACGGTCCAAAATTAGACCAATCGAATTCTGTCTGTTATGTTTTAATAATTCTTAAAAAAAATTAATATTAATAATTAATAATAAAAAATACGCAAAAAAGTACTTCTGAATTGATCTCATCCTTTCTTTAAAAATTTACATAATCATTTAAATTTTTCTTTGTTGAGTAATAACTTGATTCTTCAATAAAATACTCCTTGTAAAAAAATAAATAACCCATCGTTTTCACTTACGAAAAAAAATTATACAGTACATTAATCCATGAATTATGACACGAATTGTATCGATATAAATATGGATATAGGAAAAAAAGAATAAAAAAGATCTTTTTTATTCTTTTGTATTCCTTTCGATTTTTTCGTTCCTATTCTTCTTTCTGTTTCTGAAAAAGGGGGACTTACAAAAAAAAAGGATTATTTCGTTCCCAATAGTCATTTATTTAATCGGCGTATAGGAGCATACTCTGGATCGGAATCGTGGGGAGTACTGCCTGATCACTTCTACAAATTTAAAGCCCCAATTAGTATTCTTTGTGTATTATGTAGAAATGTCTACTTTTGGATAATTTACATAATCTCCATTACTAATCCTTTGCGTATCTTGGTGTTTCTACCTATCCACTCGTTTTTGTTCAATCGCCCTTTATGGTAATACATGTATGAAATATGGTAATACATATATGAAAATACATACAAACGATAGTGAAAACTCAATACGGTTGATCTTTTGAGCCCGCTTCAAGTCAGGATGACTAATCAACCTATCTTGGGGTAAACGGTATCTTCTGCTTCTGTTTATTTCCGCTCAACTCTCTAACTCTTATACATAGAAAATGAGACTCAATATCTTTACTGCGAATTTATATAAAAGCTGTTTTCTTTCACTCATACAACTATCTGATTTAGTTCATCAATCCGAATAATGAATAAAAAATGAAGATATCTACTCAATTCATTCTACCCCTTTTCCTAGAAATAAAATAATATATAGGAAGAAATAGAGAAAAATTGATGTCTCAACGAATCACACGTAGAGATATTGATAACACACATAAAGTTAATGGTATTTCATAACTAATTGATTGAGCAGCAGCTCGTAGACCACCTAAAAAGGAATATTTATTATTTGACCCGTATCCTGACATAAGAAGTCCAATAGGAGCAATACTGGAAATGGCAATCCATAAAAAAACACCGATATTGAGATCCGCTAAAACAAGGTGATAGCCAAAAGGAACTACTGAATAACTTACTAAAATTGATATGACTGCTATGGATGGTCCGATACTGAATAAACGAGCATCTCCTCTCGATGGAAGAAGATTTTCTTTGAAAAGAAGTTTTGTCCCGTCTGCTAGAGCTTGGAGAACTCCCAAAGGACCGGCGTATTCAGGTCCAATACGTTGCTGTAGCCCTGCGGATATTTCTCTTTCTAACCATACAATTACCAGTACACCTATTGTGATTCCTAATACAAGAGTCAAAATCGGAATAAGGACCCATATAATTCCATAGACCTCTTTTAAAAACTCCAATCTAGAAAAAGAGTTGATATCTTGTATTTCTGTCATATCAATTATCATTTCAACGATCAACTTCTCCCATAATGATATCTATACTACCGAGTATCGTCATAATATCAGCCAATTTCATTCTTTTAACTAACTGAGGAAGAATTTGCAAATTGATAAAACCCGGTGGGCGAATTTTCCATCTCCAAGGAAAACCACTCTGATCCCCTATCAGAAAAATTCCCAATTCTCCTTTTGGGGCTTCGACTCTCACATAGAGTTCTTGTTTCGGTAATTCAAATGTAGGAGAAGGTTTTTTACTAATAAATCGATATTCAAAATCATTCCATTGGGGATTCTTTTCTCTATCAAAGTATCGGATTTCTAAATTCTCATATGGCCCTCCCGGAATTCCTTCCAGAGCCTGTTGAATAATTTTTATGGATTCTGTCATTTCACCTATTCGGACTAGGTAACGAGCTAACGAATCTCCTTCTTTTTGCCACTGTACTTCCCAATCAAATTCGTCGTAACACTCATAATGATCAACTTTCCGAAGATCCCATTGTGTTCCGGAAGCCCGGAGCATTGGTCCTGATAAACCCCAATTTATTACTTCCTCTGTCCCAATAATGCCTACTCCTTCAACTCGTTCTAAAAAAATAGGATTCCGTGTAATAAGTTTTTGATATTCAGCGATTCCTGTTAAAAAATAATCGCAAAAATCCAAACATTTATCTATCCAGCCATGAGGTAGATCAGCAGCCACTCCTCCGATACGAAAAAAATTATGCATCATTCTCATACCGGTGGCAGCTTCGAATAGATCATATATTAATTCCCTTTCTCGGAAAATATAGAAAAAAGGCGTCTGTGCACCAATATCTGCCATAAAAGGACCGAGCCATAGCAGATGAGAAGCTATACGACTCAACTCCAACATAATTACTCTGATATAGCTGGCTCTTTTAGGCACTTGAATATTTCCCAACTGTTCCGGGCCATTTACGGTTATTGCTTCTGTGAACATAGTAGCTAAATAATCCCAACGCGTTACATAAGGCAGATATTGTATAATTGTTCGGTTTTCCGCAATTTTTTCCATCCCTCGGTGTAAATAGCCCAATATTGGTTCACAGTCAATCACATCTTCACCATCTAGAGTAACGATGAGTCGAAGAACACCATGCATTGATGGGTGGTGGGGTCCCATATTTACTACCATGAGGTCATTTCTTGTAGCTGGTATATTCATAGGTTTTTCCTCGATTCAGTCTTTCAGGAATTGCTGAAAACTAAAAAAAGTTCATTAAAATTCAAGATCTAATAAATCAAATAATTCAAAACAAACTGCTTTTTCAAATTAGCGAGTTTTTGATTCCCGAATATCCAACTGATTAATTAATTCTTTATAACATATTCTATTTTTCTTTGACAAATAAGATAGCAGCCGTTGGCGTTTTCCCAAAATTTTACGTAGGCCTCTCTGAGATAAATAGTCTTTTCTGTGCAATTCCAAATGTGAAGAAAGTTTTCGTATCCTATTGGTGAGGCTGCGTATTTGAAATTCAACAGATCCCCCTTTTTCTTCTTTTTCTTCTTGCGAAATAACCGAGATGAATGAATTTTTTGCCATAAAATGAAATCTGTCCCCCCCCCCCACTTTTTCCTATCCTTTTTTTAGTGTTAGGTAGTTTTATTGATCAATAATAATAATGCCATTCAGTTTAATTTAGTATACACAATATTTTTAACAAAATTCCAAATTTGATCAAATAAAATTGTATTCGAATAGGTATACCAAAATCTTCTTTTCGGTACTCACAAAAGATAAAAATGTATTTAGATCTAAAATAGAAAAAAAAGAAGATTTTGGTGATCATTTATAGATCTAATTGATATGTCAATGAATCTTGTATCATAATGGAATGTAAGGCAATGCATGTGTGCATTTCTTTGTTTTCATAGATCATGCTACGGGAAATATAGGAAAAACAAATCTACCATTAACTAACGAATTTTTAATCGCGGATACATATGTATCCTTACCAGACTAAAACGACTGCCATTATTGGTATCAAACCAATATCGATTCATACAAGCTAAATCTTCGAATCGATAATTAGGCCAAAGAAAGAACTTTAATTTAATTAGTTTATTTGTGTCTCTTTTGCTTTTATCCAAAACTTGACTGTTGTCCTTCTTCCCATTACAAAATGCAGCATTTCTCGAATTAAAACAAATTAGAATTCTCAATTTTCTACGACGTCTAGGGGATAAAATATTTTCAGGAACAAACAAATCATAATGATTGTTGTCTCTATTTCCAGTCATTTTTTGAGATTTTGTAATGAATTCAGCAGAATTCTTGTTATCAACAGTGCTTTTTGCTAGGTACTTTTGATTTATTTCATGTTTACTCTTATGAACCAACGAAATACCTATGGCTTGATATATAATAAATTGTCCTTCATTTTTTATAGACAGACGGATTGGGTCGATAATCAATATTCCCTTTTTCATCAATTCTCTAAGAGTTAAATCTTTCTGAATCAGTAGAATATCCAGGCTCATTTCGCCCCTTTGAATAGAGGATATAGAAATTTCTCTTGGATTTATCAGTCTAAGCAGAAGGCAATATACTTTGATGTTATTGATCATTTTTTTATTTAAAACATCATCCCATCTCAATTGAAAACGCAAATACCTTTTTAGGAAGAAATCAAACTCCGCTTCCGTATTGTTCTTGTATTGTTTTTTATTTCGATCTTTTTTCATGTCTGATCCCACAAAACCTTCTTCAATATCTTTGTCTTGCTTTGAGAGAGATGATTCAAAACCTGCTTGGCTTGCGGATTCTTTTTTTACTTGATTTCGGTTTTCTGATTCAAGATATTTTTTTTCATTCGAAAATATTGATATATCTCTTTTTTTCTTTCCCGTGATGCTTTTATTTTCACTAGCATTTTCGTTTATATTCAAATTCAAAAGAATAAATTTGATTGGGATGGCCCATGGTTTAATCTTATACGTGTTATAAAGTATAAAAAATTCTGGGAAAAACCAACGTTCCAGATTTGATATGGGACAACTTCGTATTTCGTCATTCATTCCCATCCAATCAAAAAGTTTTTTTTTTTTATTGGATAGGTTGATTTCTTGATTTTGAGGAATCGTAAGATAAAAAAGACCCTTCGTATCGATTTTATCAAGTAGTTGATAATTATTCCCCCAAGTCTTACTATATTTATTACTAGTGGTGTCAGTATCAATATTGATCCAGTCCTCAATATCTACTTTCTTTCTAAGACAAAAATTGAGAATTATCCAATCAAAATATTTTCTGTCCGGATTTTTCTCCATATCTATAATATCATCTTCGACTAGATAATTATTGATAGGGATATCTCCTAGCACATTAAAAAATTTTCGTTTATGTGTGCTGTAATTATAAATAATCTCTTGGTTATTATTTGCTTGTAATGGTAATCCATAAATAGATGAGTTTTTCTGATCTTCATAATTAATTGATTTAGATGATATAAATTTATATGCTAAAAGATCATATCTATAGTGTTTTTTAAAATTCTCTTTTTCCTTTTGTAATGAGGCGCCTTCAAAATTTTTTTGTTTTTCGTAGTGAATTAATCGGTTTTTTTCATATGAATCGCATTTCTTTAAATGGTTAGTTTTAGCTATAGAGTGTTTATTGACTCTATTTCGCCACTTTTGTGGTACTAAGCTAGACCATCTAATCGGAGATAAATTATATTGATCATGACCTTTTAACCAATTTTTCCATTGATTCATTCCAGAATTTCGAAGAGAATTATGTCTTAATTTGGAATGAAATATTTTCTGGATTCCAACAAAATAATCCTTTATTTCATTCTTAAGAAAAAAAGCTGTTCCGTTATATTGAAAAATGGATCTTAACTTGTATAAGTATGAGTTAAGGGCTAGGGGTTGTGATAATTTGTAAAATACATATGCTTGTGACACGTAGGATAAGTCAAAAAAGGTCTGTGCGTTTTTATTACTACTTTTATTACTGATAGTAGAAAGTGACTTTTTTATAGTCGAAATAAAGTGAATTAGACTTTTGTTTTTTTTATAAATTATTTCTTGATTTGTTTCATTATTAGAAATATCTTTGTCGTTGTAAATGTATTTATTAAGGATTTTTTTTGTTGATTCCCGAAAAAATTGTGCATTGATATTCGGGATATTAATGATACCTAAAAAGATATCTATGTATATCCTTTCAATCAAAAAAAAATTTATAAAATAATGTGATTTACGGATTAGTCGAGCATTTCTTCTTTTTAATATCTGCCCAATATTTTTTGGCGATTCTAATTTTTTATCATCATAAC